CCGTGAAAGATGGAATCAGTAAATCTAAAACTACTGATACTGGATCTTTGTGAGATTGTCAATTTTGTACCAAAGGTGTATTTAGAGTAGACCAAATCAGTATAGCTATCCTTCCTCTAGCGTAGCAACGCAGCCTCGACATTACCGAAAGTAAATGCTATTGCTGTATCTCCCTTGTCTATGTATAAATGTCTTTTCCTTATAATATAAGATATGGATGGGCTCTAATAATTAATGAGAGATATCATGATTGAAAGATCTCATTATATTCATAAAATCCCATTATATGGGATATGAAATATATAAAATCCTTTGGTGGTTCAGTTTATATTTTCTTTTTTTGAATCCTCTCGTTTTATTCAAGTAATTGTTAATTGTTCGTTAATAGAATAAATATGCTGCTAATACTATTTCACTTTGAACTTCTAAACTGAAGTTCTTATTACTATTCTAAATAGTAATTATAGTAATTATTCAAAATGGAATTTTTTATTAATACCCCTATCTATTCAATTCTTTACTATTTCATTTTTTTTTCATTTTTCATTGGTTAATTGAAATTAATATATCTGAATTAGATTTCATATTCTTTATTATTCTTTTTTATATTTAGTATTTTTAAGATTTGCGAAAAGAAAAAAAAAGAGATCGTTGGAATAATCCATATTCGTGATGCAACTGTTGTTACATTATATCTTCCCAAGAGTTCCTTATGGAACTACAATACAAAACAAAGATGGAATTCTTTAATATGGAAAGAATATAGAAGCTAAAAGGGTCATAGAAGTTGTTCTTATTTAATTTTCAATTTTTTCAAAAAGTCAAGATTTTTTTTAGTGTCCATCTATAATGACTGATGAATCAAGAACTTTCAATTGGAACTAAACAAATTCTTTAAATTAGTTTTTCTTATCGTCGTATCTGGATTGAGACTTAGGTAAATGTTTTATTTATATATGTAGTAAAAGAACATATCTAATTGAGCTCTTTCATGCCTATTCTAACTAGTTATTTTGGTTTTTTACTGGCTGCTTCAACTATAACCCCAGCTCTCTTTATTGGTTTGAACAAGATACGACTTATTTAAGATTTATTTAAAATGAATGAAATTTAATAAAAAATTTACAAAAATAAAAATCAAAGCCTCTCAGAATATTTCATTTTGGATATTCTAGGGTTCCTTTCCGCGTCAATTGCCAATCCCTGGTCATTGAGATTCACGGATAATTCAAATTAATATTTAGGGATAGATCTTACCTCTCTTTTTATTCCCTAAAACAAATTGAAATGATTGAAGTTTTTCTATTTGGAATCGTCTTAGGTCTAATTCCTATTACTTTAACAGGATTATTTGTAACTGCATATTTACAATATAGGCGCGGTGATCAGTTGGACCTTTGATTGAGTAACATCTCTTTTTTAATCGACCTCCTACAAGGAGGAGGTCGAATTTAAGTTGCAATTCTACTTTGTTTTGGTCAGTTATTTCATTGTAATTCGACATAACATAAATGGAATCACGCTCTGTAGGATTCGAACCTACGACATCGGGTTTTGGAGACCCGCGTTCTACCGAACTGAACTAAGGGCGCTTTCTTATATCTTATAACAGTAGATAATATTAGAGTATTTTTTTACCCTCGAAGCATTGTATACGTATAGTATGTAAAACAAAAGATTATGTCTAAAAATTCCCGATTTTACTCAATAAATCCCCCGTAACTGTCCATAGGAGAAAGAATAGGTAGGGATGACAGGATTTGAACCTGTGACATTTTGTACCCAAAACAAACGCGCTACCAAGCTGCGCTACATCCCTTAAATCCCTTTAAAAAATTGTTGTACAGTGTCATTGTAGAAAATCCATGTCTTATTTTACACATCCTTCTTTTTTGCTCTACCTATATAGATAATAGATAGGTAGATAATGTTCTTGTCATTTTTTTGAGGGGACGGCAAATTTGAATATGCTGGGGCATTGTACATATGAGTAATTCCTAATTATAAATTCATTTCAAGCAAAAACAAATTATCTTGAACTAAGATATCGGATTATCTATGATCTATGTATTAGAATATAGAACTAGGATCATATATGTATTACAATATAAAATAAATAAAAAAAAAAATAGAAAATAAAAGAAGAAGGAGGATTTTAAATGCGAGATATAAAAACATATCTCTCAACGGCACCTGTGCTAACCACTCTATGGTTTGGTTCTTTAGCAGGTCTATTGATAGAAATTAATCGTTTATTTCCAGATGCCTTGTCATTCCCTTTTTTTTCATCCTAATTGAATTCTTGTATTGATCTGTGAAAAAATGAAGAAGATTTGAGATACAATTCTACATAACATGATTCTAATTTTGTTCCTTTTATCTTTCCTATCCTAAAAAGAGAGAGAAAGAGTGTATCGAACTTCAGTTAAAATACAGTGAATCTACGATATAATTTTGGGGAAAATAAATGTAAATATGGATCCAGTCTAGGGGCGATTCTACGAAATTATAACATAGAAAGAATAAAATACTGAGATTAGGATAGGAATAATTACTAGTTAGAAAAAATTGTATTAATTAATTATTACAATATTCATTGCGATACTCTTAATATTCTTCTATTAATGAATATGAATCTTTTTCTTTGGTTCGGATCAAAAAGAAAAGAAAGAGAGTTCTAAAATGAAGTCGATCCAAAATGAAAAGGAGGTTCATGACCAAGGGTAGAGATATTAGAATTATAGTGATTTTGGAATGTACCTGTTGTGTTCGAAAGGGTGTCAATAAAGAATTGCCGGGCATTTCTAGATATATTACTCAAAAGAATCGACATAATACACCCAATCGACTAGAATTGAGAAAATTCTGTCGCTATTGTCAAAAGTATACTATTCATGGGGAAATAAAGAAATAGATGGAACGGAATGCGTGTTTTATTTTTCCGAGTAGCGGGAAGTTTTACATCTTAACATATATAATACAAAAAAAATCCTATCTTGTTCGAATCTTAAATGAATAAGAAAAAAATAAGATTCTATTTTATTTTATCTAGAAGGAATAAACAAACAAGGAATAAGCAAACCATGGATAAATCCAAACAACCTTTTCGTAAATCCAAGCGATCTTTTCGTAGACGTTTACCCCCAATCGGATCGGGGGATCAAATCGATTATAGAAACATGAGTTTAATTAGTCGATTTCTTAGTGAACAAGGAAAAATCTTATCTAGACGAACGAATAGGTTGACCTTGAAACAACAACGATTGATTACTATTGCTATAAAACAAGCTCGTATTTTATCTTTGTTACCTTTTCGTAATAATGAGAAACAATTGGAGAGAGTGGAGTCGATCCCTAGAACTACAGGTCCTAGGACCAAAAATAAATAAATAGACTCTTCAAAACTCCAATCAGAACTCAAGTTCATATTAATGTTTTGATCGAAAAAACTAAAATCCAGATTGGATTCTTATATTATAAAAAAGGAAAAATAGGGAATAAATCTTTTTTTTTCTTGAAAGATGTTCGTTTATTCTTACTACTCAAATCTGAATCTATTTTTCTTCTATCTTCCCGGAGTCCATTCTCCGGGAAATCCCGTTTCAATCATTCTTGTTTCCTGTATAATAGATTCTATTAAGATTCTTTTATTTGATTTGTATTTTTCTGATTAAAAATTTTATTTGAAATAATATCAAAACAATTCTTATTTGATAGGGCTATTTGCACAAGTATTTTACGATTCAGAAGCAATTGTCTCTTGTACAGATTGTGGATGAATAGGCTATAACTATAGAATAGCCTATCCTCACGAGTTACCGCATTTATCCGAGTGATCCACAAACGACGAAAATCTCTCTTTTTTCTGCTCCTATCTCGATGAGAGGAAACCAAAGCTCTCATTCTTTGTTGAGTAGTAGTTCGAGTAAATCTTGAATGAGCCCCTTTAAAGGTTGATGCAAATAAACGAATCTTTTTTCGACGTCTCCGAGCTGTATATCCTCGTTTAACTCTGGTCATTGAATCAAATGAAACTTTCTTGAATAACTAATTGATTTCTCTTCTTTCAGTCATCCTTTCCCTCCGGTCGATTAATAACAAAACGGATTATTCCAATATATAAAATATAAATCCCAATGGCTTCTGCGACTATGACCTTCCCGACCACGATTTTTTATTTCTTCAAGGTATCTCGCTACTACTAAAGAAAAAAGAATAGTGGGTTCCCTCGTTTCTATGGCAACTTTTGAAACGGTGAGGTCCTCTCTATACACCGGAGCCCCCTTTTTCATTTCATCAAATTTTATTGTGAACTTGTATAGTTCACATTCTTTGGCTCTACACATCTATTTTTAAATTCAAATTAGAAAGTAGTAGTCCTTTTCACAAAGAAACTATCCATACAGTGACGGTATTTAATTCTGAAAGTTGGCTAGTTAGCTGACCCTGTTAGTCCGTTTTTTCAAGAAAAGGAATAGGAGCAGAATCTTTTTCCTCCGCTTAATGAATAACTCTTTGTTACCAATGGAGAATCCCTTCTCATCTCAAACGGAATGATTGGATTTGCACCAATAGAAACCATAAATTCATAAGTAAATGATAGATCTTCATTTTTAGATACTAGTCAATTAAATGACCGTCTTCAACTAAAAAATTTTCTCATTTCTTCAAACTCATGATCTGAACTGAACGAGTCGCACATACACCCTAGTACATGTTCCTCGACGCTGAGGACATCCTCGAAGAGCGGGAGATTTCGTGACATTTCTTATCGGCTGTCTTGCGTTTCTAATAAGTTGTTTAATGGTTGGCATAGCGTGTCTATAAAGTCTCATTCTAGATAGAATAGAGCGGGTTGGTTTAGATCGATCTTAACCTGATAGTTGATGATTATGAATGATTTCTATTCACACAGAAAATTCGAATTTTTAAAAGGAATTCATATATTTATATGGAATATATGGAACCCCCAGTATTTTCATTTTCAACCGCTACGAGATCAACGATGCCATGAGCTTGGGCTTCTGTTGCTGACATAAAAACATCCCTTTCCATATCTTCGGATATAACCCATAAAGGGTTGCCCGTTCTTTGTACATAAACTTTTGTGAGAGTTTCGCGAAGTTTCAATAGTTCTTCTGCTTCCAGGATAAATTCCCCTGCTTGTGCCTCGTAAAAATAACTAGCAGGTTGGTGAATCATAACCCTGATGATATTGATATAACATCACGAACGGTTCTTCTATCTATATATTGCACGATTGGTTTAAAGTAAGGGGAAGGGGGAATTCAAATAACAATAAAAAATAGAATTAAACAACCGTACGGGCATTTTTTGTACATTGCATACGGCTCTGCAATGGAATTTATTTTTTTTTAGAAAAGATTCTATCGAAAAGAATAAATAGAACCTATCCGATCCAAATAATAATCCATTTACCACCCTTCCTTTCGTAGTAGTTAAAAAGATACTATGATAATTCTGTTGCTTTATATATTCATCTCGTCTGTGGTTTAGCAATCCCAAAGTTTCTTTTTGATATGATCCAAGAAGAAGGATTTGATTTTTTTTTCATTTTTTTAACTCTTTTTCTCATAACATAAAAATAAGAAAGAGACTTCTGGTGTGGAAGAATAATGGTTTGTGACGCTAAAATTGATTCTTGCTTGACACATCAAATCAAATTAGGAATAACCCTGCTTTCATACTACTATCTCGATACAAAATATAATGTTCTAAAAAAACAATAAAGGTTTGTTAATATCGAACTCGAAGTGCCATGCTATTATTACTTATTCTTTATTTGATTCATATTCGATACAGCGAAGGCATAGTATTCTTTTTTTCTCAAATAAAAAGACTCATTGGCGCCAAGCGTGAGGGAATGCTAGACGTTTGGTAATTTCTCCTCCGACCAGAATGAAAGATCCCATTGAAGCGGCTAATCCTATACATATTGTATGTACATCCGGTGACACAAATTGCATAGCATCATAAATGGCTATTCCTGGTATTACCCATCCGCCTGGAGAATTTATAAACAAATAAAGATCCTTAGTATCATCTTCTATGCTGAGATATACCATGAGACCGACAAGTTGATTCGAGATCTCGGAACCAACAGGTTGGCCTAAAAAAAGTAATCTTTCTCGATAAAGTCGGTTGATTAGGGCAAAATTGTATTCCCGAGGAACCGTACGTGCACCTTTGGATGCATACGGTTCAAAATAATTGCGAAAAAAAAATCAATGTGTTGATTCCAATCCTATTTCTTTCTTTTTTTCACATGAGTTTTGTTCTCTTTCCCCTTCCCTTTATTCTATAATGTAAAAAAGAAAAAAGAATTTTATGAACTTATTGAACTAACTTCTCATTGATGTATTGTTTCATCAAAATTCAAATTACGATGTAATTTTCTTGTTCCTGAATGGGCCTTTAAATTCTTTTAGGTTCTTGTTCTACTCCGGGGGAAGATTTGCCCAAATCTCATTTGCGCATATAGGTCAAATGATTCCAGTACCACTTCTTTGTTTTTTAATTGTTTCATACCTTTCCCAAAAAGATTCGATGTATTCATCATACTACTCCATTGGTAGGTAGTTTTAAATTATCCCTATAGTAAGTCTAAGAATAGTCAGTGGTAATCGTGCAATCATCATATATTCTACATAATAGATTCTATTCTATTTCATTACTAATGAATCTAATAATTTAATTAAATTATTATTTTATTTTTCTATTCTTTATTGAATATTTATTATTTAGAAGAATAATACTATATATACACTCCCATTCTATTACCCTTCCTCTTAATATTTACAATTTGGTATTCTCTGAACGGAGCCTGGATACTTTATTTTATCAGTCCAAGTAAACCATCAATTATTTTAATTGATAATATTGATCCCCAATAGGAATTATTGTGCTTCACGCTCCGAATTATTGATGGTTCAATCAATACAAAATATATATTTATTGGATTGGGCGAAACAAAGAATACTCGATCGGAGGAGATAACGGGAGAATACCATATGACCAATATGTCTGACAAGTCGCACTATACGTCAATCCAAACTGCATCTTCCTCTCCAGGAATTCGAAAAGGTACTCTTGGAACACCAATGGGCATTAAGATAAAGAAAAAAACGAAGCATTATAATTTACTTTAATATGGAAACGTAACGATTATTTTATTGTCTTCATCATTTTTCTCTTTATTTTCTATTTTTATATCTTTTCATCTTCTTTCTATTTATAATCTTATATTTCTTAATATTATTATTATATAATTATATAAAAGAATAAAATAAAATTATAAAAAATATAACTAAATATTATTATCTAGATAGACTAGATAGAATTATAGAATAGAATATAATTCTATAAAAATATATAGATTCTAATTTAGAATATTTAGTATATAGATATACACTTTATATCTTTATATATAGGACTGGAAGGTTCATAGAGGAAGACAGAATGAATAAATAGATATTTTATCGATCGTATCAGCCGATTGTTCGAATGATTTTGAATTCTAAAAAAGTATCTATACATTTTTTCCCTCAAAATACCCCATTGCGTATTGGTACTTATCGGGTATAGAATAAGATCTGTTCCTCTTTGTTCTTCTAAATATAAAGAGGATTGTTCCCTTCTCTTTCTATTTCAAATCCTTTTTATTCTATTTCATTAAAAAAAAAAGAAGGAAATACAAATAAATATTAATCCTTTCCTATACAAAATATACTGAACAGGTGAAATATTTGATCTAGTCTTTTCCAATGCGATAAAGTTATATAATGTCTATTTCTTTTTCAGAAAGGGGTATTTACATGGGTTTACCTTGGTATCGTGTTCATACTGTTGTATTGAATGATCCCGGTCGATTACTTTCTGTTCATATAATGCATACAGCTCTAGTTTCTGGTTGGGCCGGCTCGATGGCTCTATATGAATTAGCGGTTTTTGATCCCTCTGACCCTGTTCTTGATCCAATGTGGAGACAAGGCATGTTCGTTATACCCTTCATGACTCGTTTAGGAATAACCAATTCGTGGGGGGGTTGGAGTATCTCGGGAGGAACTATAACGAATCCGGGCATTTGGAGTTATGAAGGCGTGGCTGGGGCACATATTTTGTTTTCTGGCTTGTGCTTGTTGGCAGCTATCTGGCATTGGGTATATTGGGATCTAGAAATATTCTGTGATGAACGTACGGGAAAACCTTCCTTGGATTTGCCCAAGATCTTTGGAATTCATTTATTTCTCTCAGGAGTCGCTTGCTTTGGCTTTGGTGCATTTCATGTAACAGGCTTATACGGTCCTGGAATATGGGTATCTGATCCTTATGGACTAACTGGAAAAGTACAATCTGTAAATCCAGCGTGGGGTGCGGAAGGTTTTGATCCTTTTGTTCCAGGGGGAATAGCTTCTCATCATATTGCAGCAGGTACATTGGGCATATTAGCGGGTCTATTCCATCTTAGTGTCCGTCCGCCTCAACGTCTATACAAAGGATTACGCATGGGTAATATTGAAACTGTGCTTTCCAGTAGTATTGCTGCTGTTTTTTTTGCAGCTTTCGTTGTTGCTGGAACTATGTGGTATGGTTCAGCAACTACCCCAATCGAATTATTTGGTCCCACTCGTTATCAGTGGGATCAGGGTTACTTCCAGCAAGAAATATATCGAAGAGTTGGGTCCGGACTAGCCGAAAATATGAGCTTATCAGAAGCTTGGTCTAAAATTCCCGAAAAATTAGCTTTTTACGATTACATTGGTAATAATCCGGCGAAAGGGGGGTTATTCAGAGCAGGTTCAATGGATAACGGAGATGGAATAGCTGTTGGGTGGTTAGGGCACCCCATATTTAGAGATAAAGAAGGGCACGAACTCTTTGTACGTCGTATGCCTACATTTTTTGAAACATTTCCGGTAGTTTTGGTAGATGGAGACGAAATTGTAAGGGCCGATGTTCCTTTTAGAAGGGCAGAATCCAAGTATAGTGTTGAACAAGTAGGGGTAACTGTTGAATTCTATGGGGGCGAACTTAACGGAGTCATTTATAGGGATCCTGCTACTGTGAAAAAATATGCTAGACGCGCCCAATTAGGTGAGATTTTTGAATTAGACCGGGCTGCCTTGAAATCCGATGGTGTTTTTCGTAGCAGTCCAAGGGGTTGGTTCACTTTTGGGCATGCTACGTTTGCTTTACTATTTTTTTTCGGACACATTTGGCACGGCGCCAGAACCTTATTCAGAGATGTTTTTGCCGGTATTGATCCAGATTTGGATGCTCAAGTGGAATTTGGAGTATTCCAAAAACTTGGAGATCCAATTACAAGGAGACGAGTAGTCTGATATAAAATTACTTCGCCATCTTTTACCTCTATTTTTTTTATTTCATTCTAATATTTTTAGTATTTAGAGTATCTAAATTTCGATATATATATATATTATAATTATATTTCTAATTTCTATTTTATATATTATATTAATTGAATCTATTATCTATTTCATATTAAATATTTAATATTTCTTTTCTATTTTTATTCTATTAGACTATGTAGAAGAATATAGAAAGATTCAAAATCAAATAAGAATAATACAATATAAAATAAATATAAATATAGAAGAAATACAATAAATAAATACTAAATAGAATAGAATCTAATAGTAATAAAATATGACTATATCTATATAGAGTAGATATACATACTATATAGATAGTAAATATAGTAAAGTATAAAGTAATAGTAAATTGTAAATCTTAATTTTGAATCTCTTTATTAGAAAATGATCCAAAATGAATAGGTGTGGAAGTTATAATTGTAAACCGCGATCGAATCTATGGAAGCATTGGTTTATACATTCCTCTTAGTTTCGACTTTAGGAATAATTTTTTTCGCTATTTTTTTTCGAGAACCACCTAAAGTTCCAACTAAAAAAATGAAATGATTTTTTATTATTTACATTGAAGTAACGAGCCCCCAATATGAATATGGGGGCTCGTTACTTCAACTAGTCCCCATGTTCTTCGAAGGGATCTCTTAATTTTTGAGAGGGTTGTCCAAAAGCGGTATATAAGGCATACCCAGTAAAGCTTACAAGTAAACCGGATATGGAGATGGCGACTAGGGTTGCTGTTTCCATTTTTTTGATAATTTCAAGATAACAAGGGATCACGATAATGTCGTTTATTTACAACTACAACGGAATGGCATACAAAGTCAACAGATTTCAACCCATGATGAAAGAGGATTTATGGCTACAAAAACCGTTGAGAGTAGTTCTAGATCTGGGCCAAGACGAACTGGCGTAGGGAGTTTATTGAAACCATTGAATTCGGAATATGGGAAAGTAGCTCCAGGGTGGGGGACTACACCACTTATGGGAGTTGCGATGGCTCTATTTGCAATATTTTTATCTATTATTTTAGAAATTTATAATTCATCTGTTTTACTGGATGGAATTTCAATGAATTAGTTCAGAAAAACTAGGAAATCCTAGTTTTTCAATCAAAAAAGATTATTTTACTTATACTTACTTAAGACTTCAACTTAAGATTACCTAAGGCTTGGACTTATATACCATTTTGGTAGTTTGATCGTGAAATTTATTTGTATTGATATTTTATTTCCGGAATATGAGCGTGTGACTTGTTATAATTGATCCTATTGATAATACAGAGAATGAACCTGTTATCTCTATCAAGATGATTCTACCTCGTCAGATATTTATTCTAGTCTCTGGAGCACGTACTATATATAATAATATAATAGATCAAGAAAAGGAATATTTGAACTATGATTCATATCTATTATTTAGACCTCGCAACCGGATAAAAAAAAATGTGAATAGGTTTTTTCTAAATCAAATAATTTTTTCTTTTATACTTCCGAAAAAAGCCTCTTTCTCTCTATTTTGTTGAGTTATGAAATTCATTGAAGGAATGATGATCAAATGGTTTTTACTCAGAAACCTTTGAGTTTAGCTTTGGTTTTCTTAAATCATCGTGGTTCTAGTATGAATCTAAGGTTCCCATTTATTCATAGGGTCTCAACAAGAGAAATTCCTATAAAAAAAAGATAGGGAAGAGAATATTCAATAGGCCTGTCACGATTAACATAAAGAAAGATGGATGAGCCGACTTGAGATTATATTTATTGGCATTATCATCACAAAAAATATATTCTGGATTTTTCTTACTTCGTATCTTTGGGTCAAATCGAGTCGGGTGGCTAAGCCACAAGAATCTATTCCATATCCGTTTAAACCAGTATTTGTATGTTTCGGCTTGAGCCGTACGAGATGAAATTCTCATATACGGCTCTCAGAGGGGGAATCTTTCTTGGGTTACCTATCTCAATAAAGTATATGATTGGTTCGAGGAACGTCTTGAGATTCAAGCGATTGCAGATGATATAACTAGTAAATATGTCCCTCCTCATGTCAACATATTTTATTGTCTAGGGGGGGTTACGCTTACTTGTTTTTTAGTACAAGTAGCTACGGGTTTTGCTATGACCTTTTACTATCGTCCAACTGTTACAGAGGCTTTTTCCTCTGTTCAATACATAATGACTGAGGCCAACTTTGGTTGGTTAATTCGATCAGTTCATCGATGGTCAGCAAGTATGATGGTTCTAATGATGATCTTGCACGTATTTCGTGTATATCTTACGGGTGGTTTTAAAAAACCCCGCGAATTAACTTGGGTTACAGGGGTGGTTCTGGCTGTATTGACCGCATCTTTTGGCGTAACTGGTTATTCCTTACCTCGGGACCAAATTGGCTATTGGGCAGTAAAAATTGTAACAGGCGTGCCTGAAGCTATTCCTATAATAGGATCACCTTTGGTAGAATTATTACGTGGAAGTGCTAGTGTGGGCCAGTCCACTTTGACTCGTTTTTATAGTTTACATACTTTTGTATTGCCTCTTCTTACTGCCGTATTTATGTTAATGCACTTTCCAATGATACGTAAGCAAGGTATTTCGGGTCCTTTATAGAGAAAGCAGATCCTAGATATTTCTAATTTATTATATCGGGAAGGAACAAGAGTCTTTCATTGCTACAAATATGGATTATTTAAAAATAAGGCGTGTTATTTGGATACTTCTATTCAACTCCGAATAGAATAGTTGAAGCATATTTTCCAAAAAGAGGATAGATTATGGGAGTGTGTGACTTGAACTATTGATGGGTCCATGCAGATATATGATTTTATCCGCCACGTTGGAATTCACAACCCGATGTGTCTCCGCATCCAACCATCACGTCAGTCCCTTTATGTAGCATAGGATTAGGATAGGCTGGTTCGTTTGAAGAGAATATTTTCTATGATCATACCCGAATCATGTCATGCATGAACAGGCTCCGTAAGATCCCTAGAATAAGTGATGTGGAATAACCTAACGTTCTATTTATTCACTTTGTTTGATTTTTCTTTTTTTTTTAGTTGATTTCTTAGAATTAATTGATAGTCTTAGTATTTTATATTAATTTGATAGTAATCTTAATAAGCTTTTTATAGTATATAGATGCATTCATTCCCTCTGCATCGACTCTGATCTATGATACTATCGGAGTTAAATAAGGGATCTAAAGAAGAACAGGGGCTATACTTTATTAGTAACAAGTAAAAACTTTGTATTTTTGTATGTAATACAATCGAGATGCTGTGAGAATAAATACCAACCAAAGACATGAGACAATCCAAAAAGCACTTGATCATGATCAAAATTGTAAGCCTGCTTGGATATTGAGCATTTCCTTGTTGCCAGAACTAAATCCTTTGCAATAAATGAAACTCAGGGAAATGAAATTTTATAAATCTTTTATTAAATAGAGTCATTCTACATTATAATTATATATGTATGAAATATAGATCTTCTATGGATCTATTTCTGTGATTATTTTTATTCTTGCTCGAGCCGGATGATAAAAAATTATCATGTCCGGTTCCTTTGGGGGATGAATTCACAAGAATTCACCTATCCAAATAACAAAGAAACCTGATTTGAATGATCCTGTATTAAGAGCTAAATTGGCTAAAGGGATGGGACATAATTATTATGGAGAACCTGCATGGCCCAATGATCTTTTATATATCTTTCCAGTAGTAATTCTAGGCACTATTGCATGTAGTGTGGGCTTAGCAGTTCTAGAACCGTCAATGATCGGCGAACCGGCGGATCCATTTGCAACTCCGTTGGAAATATTACCCGAATGGTACTTCTTTTCCGTATTTCAAATACTTCGCACAGTACCTAATAAGTTATTGGGTGTTCTTTTAATGGTTTCAGTACCAATAGGGTTATTGACAGTACCCTTTTTGGAGAATGTCAATAAATTCCAAAATCCATTCCGTCGTCCAGTAGCTACAACAGTTTTTTTGATCGGTACCGCAGTAGCTCTTTGGTTAGGTATTGGAGCAACTTTACCTATTGAGAAATCCCTAACTTTAGGTCTTTTTTAAATTGATTCAACCGTTAAAAAATACGACATAGGTATCTAAGGAAGATCCAGAAGGGGATCTTCCTTAGATACCTATGTCGTATTATGCTATTCTGTAAATATATGGACTGTGTCGGAATTTAAAAACTAATTATATTCTTTTTTATTTCTCAAAACTCTTCCTTAGGTAAATTGATTGCAAAATTATTCTGTAGAGTGCCCAATATCTTTTTTACATCTTCTATGCTAAGATATTTCATTTTCGTAAGATCTTCTTGACTGTGATTCAAAAGGTCCAATAATGTATGTATATTGGACCTTTTCAGACAATTATAGGTCCTGGAAGACAATTCTGATTGGTCAATAAAAATACATGTCAATGGAATTCCTTTTTTATTTTTCTTGAGATTAGTGAATATGTCTTGAAAAGGGGGTAAATCCCATCTGTTTTCATTTTCCTCAAAACCCATGTTCTCTTCCTCTGCATGTAGAAAAGGAATCAATAAATCAATCAAATTACGAGAAGCTTCATAAAGTGCTTCTTTAGGAGTTAAACTTCCATTCGTCCATATTTCTAGAAAGAGTATCTCTTGTTTTTTATTACCATTCCCATAAGAATGAATACTATGATTCGTATTTCGAACAGGCATAGATGCAATATCTATAGGATAACTTCCATCGTGAGAGTCGTTTGTGGATGATTTCATATGATATCCGCGATCTCTATTGATTTGTAATTCAATACACAAATCAATCGGTTCTGTCAGATTAGCTATATGCTGTGTCGTGTCAACTATTTGTACGGAAGGTGGCGAGATGATATCTTGAGCTGTTATGTATTTTGGACCCCTGACACAAATGGATGCGTCCCTAACTCCATAGAGATTACTTCTTAATACAATCTCTTTCAAATTTATTAAAATCTCATGTACTGATTCTTCAATACCTGCTATCGTAGAATATTCATGCAGCACATTATCAGATGTTGCACATGTGATACATGTTCCTTCCATTTCTCCAAGTAAAGCCCTTCGCATAGCGATGCCTATAGTATCGGCTTGGCCTTTCATAAGCGGGGACAGAATAAAACGACCATAACAAAGACGCGCACTGTCTACTCTTGATTCAACACATTTCCACTGTAGTGTTCGAGTGGATCCTGCTACTTCTTCTTGAACCATACTATTATTTTTCTTTTATTTATTATTATTGGATCAGATTTTTGAATCATTTATTTCTCTTGGAATCTCTCGAATTCTTATTTCTACACACGTCTTTTTTTAGGGGGGCGACATCCATTATGCGGCATGGGTGTTACATCACGTACGAAACTTAATAGCATCCCATTTCTACGAATGGCTCGTAATGCCGCATCTCTTCCGAGACCTGGACCCTTTATCATAACTTCTGCTCGTTGCATACCCTGATCCACTAATGTACGAATAGCATTAGATGCTGCCGCTTGAGCAGCATAGGGTGTTCCTTTTCTTGTACCTCTGAATCCAGAAGTACCTGCGGAAGCCCAAGAAATCACTTGACCTCGTACGTCTGTAACAGTTACAATAGTATTGTTGAAACTTGCTTGAACATGAATAACTCCTTTTGGTATTCTACGTTCATTCTTATTTGAACCAGTATGTGCATTCTTACGTAAACTAATTTTTACTATAGGTTTTGTCATATTTTATTAGATCATATTCATAAGAATAAAATAAAAAGAAAGAAAAAAGGATTCATTATCATATGAAATGGATATCCTCGTATCTTTCTGTAGATTTCTGATTCTTCTTTCTTTTTACATGTACATGGGTTTTTCTTTTAAAAAAATTCTTGATTTAGAACTTGAGAAGGATTACCCTTGTCTCTGTTTATGTCTCGGATTGGAACAAATGACTATAATTCGCCCTCGCCTACGAATCAAGCGACATTTCTCACAAATTTTACGAACAGAAGCCCTTATTTTCATATTTATAATTCCTTACTTTCATTCTGAGTCTATTTTTTTGGAAACAAAAATTAGTTTGTTACATTTTTGAACTTAAAATTATATCCCTACGAAAAGGATGGATGTTTAAAAGAATGATCTAATCGTTTGAATCTTTTTTGCGAAGTCTATAAATTATACGTCCCCTCGTTGAATCATAACGACTCATTTCGATTTTGACTCTATCCCCGGTTAATATACGTATAAAACTGCGCCTGATTCTCCCTGAAATATAGCCTAGAATTAGATCTTCATTATCTAATCGAACTCGGAACATACCGTTGGGAAGTGATTCAGTAATTAAACCCTCGCGAATCAATTTTTGTTCTTTCATTCCAGGGAACCCCCTTTCAGTATTAACTAATAGAGGAAGAGTTCTATAATTTACTTCTCCTCTCTATTTTACAAATAGTAAGTTCGAGATAAAATTAGGGTACTCCAGGAGAATTACCATATATAACACAAGATTTCTCCTCCAATTTTTTCTAGTCGAGCTTCTCGATCTGTCATTATACCTCGAGAAGTAGAAAGAATTGCAATTCCCATTCCACCTAAAATTTTAGGAATTCGTTGATAGTTGGAATAGATTCGTAGACCGGGTCGACTGATACGCTTTAAAATTATTTTATTTCCTTTCCTAGTCTTTCTATGTCGTAAGGTTGAAACCAAGAAATTTTTTTGACTTTCTTGATGTTTTCGAACGTTTTCAATAAAACCTTCTCGTAAAAGTATTTTAACAATGCTTTTAGTGATATTAGTAGATATTATTTGAACTCTTCCCTTTTGATCTATGTCAGCATTTCTTATAGAAGTTATTATATCGGCAATAATGTCCCTACCCATGATTAACTATAGTTATTGGTGCCTCCTCATTTTGATATGATCAACATGCTTCTTTTTTGTTTTATTTTTTATTGGATTCTTTTTTTTTTTTTTGAAATTATTAAATTCTAAGAAATTATTAGAAAATTATTAGAAATTGAAAGTATATACATGAGACACAATCTATTAATCGGATTTATTTCAGATATTTGAATTTTTAATATTCTATTTTCATCTATAAAACTTCGGGTGCTAATGAAACTATTTTAGTAAAATTCAACTGTCGCAATTCCCGAGCAATCGCACCGAAAATTCGAGTTCCTTTTGGATTTCCTTCTTGATCAATGATAACCGCTGCATTGTCATCATATCGTATTATCATGCCGTTGTTACGTTTGAGTTCTTTACACGTGCGTACAATCACAGCTCTAATTATTTCTGATCTTTCTAGAGGCATGTTGGGCACTGCTTCTTTGATTACAGCAACAATAACATCGCCAATATGAGCATATCGGTGATTACCAGTTCCTATGATTCGAATACACATCAATTCTTGAGCTCCACTGTTATCTGCTACATTCAAAAAGGTCTGAGGTTGAATCATATCATTTTTATTGAAATATCTTATTTCAATGCAAGGGATAATGGAAAAAATAAATATTGTCTGTCCAGAGATAAAGAAATCTGTGGCTGTTTTTTCATTCTAAATACTTCTTTTATTCTTCTTTTACTTTTGTTTACCTATCCTGAAATAACAAATTGAGTTTGTATAGGCATTTTGCATGCTGCTATTTTCATAGCAGCTTTGGCTACAGTTTCTGATACTCCACTCATTTCATAAAGTATTCGTCCCGGTTTCACAACGGATACCCAATATTCGGGGGATCCCTTGCCCGAACCCATACGTGTTTCTGTAGGTCTTACAGTAATAGGTTTGTCGGGAAATATACGTAACCATATCTTTCCACCACGACGTGCATATCGTGTCATTGCTCTTCGCCCTGCTTCTATTTGTCTAGCTGTGATCCAAGCAGGTTCGAGTGCCTGAAGAGCGTATCTGCCAAAACAAATATGATTACCTCGGCAAGATATTCCCTTCATTCTACCTCTATGTTGTTTACGAAATCTGGTTCTTTTGGGGTTATAGTTGATGGTTATTTCTGAATTCCATCTCTACTGCAGAGCCGGACATGAGAGTTTCTTCTCATCCAGCTCCTCGCGAATGAAACGATTCAATAATATTACAATAATATTACATATACACAACACATGTATTTATGTATTTTATTCTATCAAAAGAAAGAATATGCTAAATCTTTTTTATATTGGATTTGGTCACATGGGTAACTTTATATTTTCTATCTAACTCGGCGTGTTTGTTTATATTGTTTATATATAAATTTAGATAGAATGCTTCTTTCTTTTATCAAGATTTCTAAAGTATTAGACTTCACCTCTATTGAATCATGCCAATAGTCATCCAATAAATGGAATTATTAAATGAAAGAAAAATAAAGAAAAATAAATAAAGGTTTCGCGGGCGAATATCAACTCTTTCCTCCTTAATTTGTAGAGTTAATTCATGACCATTCAGAAGAAATCAATTTTTTATTGGTTGATTTCGCCATCCTACCCAATGAATCATTAGGATTCATTCGTTTTCAAGAAAATCCTATGTAATCACAGGTTCCCTCGTTCCCATAGCTTCTTTATTAATGCTTAGGTCTGAACTCTGCAATGGAGCTTTTAACAAAATATGTTATTTGTTTCCGAGTAAATCTCCTCAGTTTTTCTTAACCCGAAGCTCAATTAAATTATTCTCTATTTTCTATGATTTCTATTATTATATTTTTTATTCTATTTTAATTGTATATCTTGTATTCTTATTTTATATTGATGTTGATGCTTTATAACACTGCCTTTTTACGGGGTAATTCTTCATAAACCATACATAAGGAAATCATATATCATTGAGATCCTTGATTCTCTCTTTCTATCATCCTTCCATTTTTACACACCCCTTCTTTTTTTTTTTCACAATTCATAATCAGATTTCTTTTTTATGACAAAGAATTTCAGTTGCTACAACTATATGATAGATTCGGTCATATAGTGACTGTTTCTTGGGATCTCGACAATACGAAGCAATAAGTTAGTTATTAGTTTTGAGTTTCTTTAGTTTTGATAGTTACTAAGTTTATAGTGAGGTCAGCTTGTTTTTTTTTCAATCTCAATTCTAAAGAAAAAACTAACGAGTCACACACTGAGCATAGCAATTATACTAAAATTTAAATTAAATAATTAAATAAAGAGTAAATCAAATTTTTATTAAACCTTATATAATTATAATTGTTCGTTTTTCTTTGATTAATTTGATTAAGAAAAAGAAGAAAGGAGTTTCAAAATTTTTCTATCGATGATCAGAATGGTTAAATAAAGAAAGGTCCATCATTCCTATTTTCTTATTCTTGGTTTACAAATATCCAAATTTTGATGCCTAAGACTCCATAGATAGTTCTAATTGTATGGGAACAGTAATCGATTTTAGCACGAATTGTTTGTAAAGGAACCCTACCTTCTCTGATCCATTCGACCCGTGCAATCTCTTTTCCGTCGATACGCCCTGCAATTTGCACTTGAATCCCTTTTGTACCCGTTTGTTCAGTTAATTCAATAGCTTTTTTCATTGCCTTTCGAAATGAGACTCTATTTTTTAATTGTAAAGCTATATATTCTGCAAGAATATTGGGTTGTCCATAGGGCTTTTCAATTCTTGTGATAGCAATGTTTAGTTTCCGTTTTACAGAATTAAACTTGTTTTGTACATTCATCTGTAATTCTTTGACTCCCCGCGTTCGTCCTTCTATTAATAAATTGGGAAATCCAATATAGATTATGACATGAATTAAATCTATTCTTTTTTGAATTCCTATATGGGCAATTCCTTCAAAACCCGAGGATATTTTCTTATTCTTTTTTACAAAGTCCTTAATACAATTCCGTATTCTTTCATCTTCTTGTAGACCCATGGAAAAATTCTTTGGTTTTGCGAACCAAAAAGAATGATGACTTTGAGTTGTTCCAAGTCTGAAACCAAGTGGATTTATTTTTTGTCCCATATTTTTATATTATTTTTATTTTTTCATCCATTTTTTCTAAATAGGAATCTAAATTTTATATTTTTCTTTTAAAAAAATCTTTATATGACAAGTGGTTTTTTTTATGAGATAACTGCGCCCTCGAGCCCGGGGTCTTAACTTTTTCACAATAGCACCTCTATTGACTTCAGCTTTACTAATAAATAAATCAGCTTTATTCAAATCCATATTATGACTAGCGTTTGCTGCTGCAGAATAAACTAATTTTAAGATTGGATAAGATGCCCAATAAGGCATTAGTTCTAATATCATGAGTGTTTCCTCATAAGAGCGTCCACGAATCTGATCAATTACTCTTCGTGCTTTGAAAACAGACATACATATATGTTGAGCTAAAACTTTCGCTTCTCTATCCGAATTTTCGTTCTTTATCATAAAAGTTCTCCCCCGCCAATGAATGATAAGTGCCTAGGTGAAGTATAGTATAAGATTCTTTTGGAGATTTTTGGGGATTGCTAGATTCTCTTTCTCTAAAGTCAAAGTCTTATTAGTATACTAGAAATATACTAGAAAAAAGAAAGAGACCTATGCTCTTACTATAAGATAAAGACTCTTAAGTCTAAATACTCTTAAGATATTAAGATAAGGCTTTTCGCATGAATACTTTAACGACGAGATTTATTATCGTTTCTAGCGTGTCTCACGAAAGTGAGAGTAGGTGCGAATTCTCCCAATTTGTGACCGACCATACGATCTGTGATATAAATAGGTAAATGTTCCTTTCCATTATGAATAGCTATTGTATGGCCAATCATTGTGGGTATAATGGTAGATGCCCGAGACCAAGTCACTATGATTTCTTTCTCCTCCCTCCTGTTGAGTTTTTCAATTCTTCCCGATAAATGATTAGCTACAAAAGGATTTTTTTTTAGTGAACGTGTCACGGCTGATTACTCCTTTTTTTTTCCATTTTTTAAATTGGCATTCTATGTCCAATATCTCGATCTTAATCTGAAGTATAATGATGAATGGAAAAAAGAGAAAATCCTTTAGCTAGATAAGGGAAGGGGCGGATGTAGCCAAGTGGATCAAGGCAGTGGATTGTGAATCCACCATGCGCGGGTTCAATTCCCGTCGTTCGCCCATCGCATTATTCCCAATTCAAAAAATTCGATTCTCAATGTTCCTATTTACGGCGACGAAGAATAAAACTATCACTATATTTGTTCCTTTTCCTACTTCTTCTTCCAAGCGCAGGATAACCCCAAGGGGTTGTGGGTCTTTTTCTACCAATCGGGGCTCTCCCTTCACCGCCCCCATGGGGATGGTCTACAGGGTTCATAGCTACTCCTCTTACTACAGGACGCTTACCTAGCCAACACTTAGATCCGGCTCTACCCAAACTCTTTTGGTTCACCCCAACATTACCCACTTGTCCGACTGTTGCTAAGCAGTTTTTGGATATCAAACGGACCTCCCCAGATGGTAATCTTAATGTGGCCGATTTGCCCTCTTTTGCAATCAGTTTCGCTACAGCGCCTGCTGCTCTAGCTAATTGTCCACCCTTTCCAAGTGTGATTTCTATGTTATGTATGGCCGTGCCTAAGGGCATATCGGTTGAAGTAGATTCTTCTTTTTTCTCAATCAAAACCCCTTCCCAAACTGTACAAGCTTCTTCCAAAGCATACGGCTTTCTAGATGTATATGATGATATCTAGACAGATGGATCTTATATGAATCGTATGATGAAGTACCACATGATTGGATATAGTGGATATATAGGAATCCAAATCTGCCGAATCACTCATGTTATGATCTTCTACATCCTAGGTCTCCCCGTTCCGTCATCTGGCTTATGTTCTTCATGCAGCATTCAGACCGGATGACTCTATGAAATTACGTCGATACTTCCACATATTACGGGTAACGTAGGAGACATCTCTATTTTTCCCCGGGGGGTCTTTCTAATTACCACTGCTTAGCTTTCAATTCGCCTCTGACCATCAAATGAAATGTGAATAACCCGTCCTCCTCTCTTTGAAACAAGGGGCGCTTCCGGTTCTGTGCGCGCTTCAAACAATTTTGTCTTCTCCATATTACCATATCTCTAGAGTCAATAATTTTCTATGAGGAACTACTGAACTCAATCACTTGCTGCCGTTACTCAACAGTTTTCTGTTGAGGTCTATCCCGTAGAGGTACTCCAATTGGATCAGTGATCGATTTCTAGGTTTCGTCGTAAACCTAATTGGTTGCTTCCAATTACGTAAATCAATAGTTCAAACCGCACTCAAAGGTAGGGCATTTCCCATTGATATAGGAACTTCTGTACCAGAAACAATGGTATCTCCAATTATAGCCCCTCTGGGATGTAAAATATATCTCTTCTCACCATCCCCATAGTGTATGAGACAAATGTATGCATTTCGATTAGGGTCATATTCTATGGTTACGATTCTACCAGATATCTCTTTTTCATTCCGTCGAAAGTCGATTTTACGGTATAGACGCTTATGACCTCCCCCTCTATGCCCTGCGGTAATGATCCCTCTGGCATTACGACCTTTACCACAATGATGCTGTCCATAGATCAAATTATTTCGTGGATTGGATTTCGCTTGACTGTCTACGGCTCCATTGCGTGTGCTCGGGGTAGAAGTTTTGTATAAATGTATTGCCGTGTTATTAAGTCTTTTGCTTTAAGTTCTTTTCTCTATAAGAGGTGGAATAGAATAACCCGGTTGAAGCGTAATGATCATGCGTCTGTAATGCATTGTATGTCCCATCCTTCTACCCTTTCCCGGGAGTCGATGACTATTCATAGCTATTACCTTGACACCAAAGAAGAGTTCGACCCAATGCTTTATTTCTGTCCTAGTTGATCCTGATTCGACATTAGAAGTATATTGATTGTTCCCCAATAATCGAATACTTTTTTCTGTAAATACTGCATATTTGATTCCATCCATAAATCCATTTTCTTCCCTATGAGTTCCAGCATCGATAAGAATTCTAGTTCTTACTGTTCATATGTTATGGTATGAATATACCATACCGATTCGCTATGTATGGATGATGAGATTCCATTGATACAGAGCCAATTCCAATAGACTTATTGAATGTTCCCATTGGCGTGCATCCAGCAGGAATTGAACCTACGAATTTGCCAATTATGAGTTGGGCGCTTTAACCATTCAGCCATGGATGCTTAACAGGGATCATCGTACATCGTGAATAACCAAATTCCAATTGAAATGAAATCTTTAGGAGGAATCAATGAAACGACATCAATTCAAATCCTGGATATTCGAATTGAGAGAGATATTGAGAGAGATCAAGAATTCTCACTATTTCTTAGATTCATGGATCAAATTCGATTCAGTGGGATCTTTCACTCACATTTTTTTCCACCAAGAACGTTTTATGAAACTCTTTGACCCCCGAATTTTGAGTATCCTACTTTCACGTGATTCACAGGGTGCAACAAGCAATCGATATTTCACGATCAAAGGTGTAGTACTGCTTGTAGCAGCGGTCCTTATATCTCGTATTAACAATCGAAAGATGGTCGAAAGAAAAAATCTCTATTTGATGGGGCTTCTTCCTATACCTATGAATTCCATTGGACCCAGAAAGGAGACATTGGAAGAATCTTTTTGGTCTTCCAATATAAATAGGTTGATTGTTTCGCTCCTGTATCTTCCAAAAGGGAAAAAGATTTCTGATAGTTGTTTCATGGATCCGCAAGAGAGTACTTGGGTTATCCCAATAAAGAAAAAGCGTATCATGCCTGAATCTAACCGGGGTTCGCGGTGGTGGAGGAACCGGATCGGAAAAAAGAGGGATTCTAGTTGTCAGATATCTAATGAAACCGTAGCTGGAATTGAGATCTCATTCAAAGAGAAGGATAGCAAATATCTGGAGTTTCTTTTTTTATCCTATACGGATGATCCGATCCGCAAGGACCATGATTGGGAATTGTTTGATCGTCTTTCTCCGAGGAAGAAACGAAACATAATCAACTTGAATTCGGGACAGCTATTCAAAATCTTAGGGAAAGACTTGATTTGTTATCTCATGTCTGCTTTTCGTGAAAAAATACCAATTCCGGGGGAGAGTTTATTCAAACAACAAGGAGCTGGGGCGACTATGCAATCCAATGATATTGAGCATGTTTCCCATCTCTTCTCGAGAAACAAGTGGGGCATTTCTTTGCAAAATTGTGCTCGATTTCATATGTGGCAATTCCGCCAAGATCTCTTCGTTAGTTGGGGGAAGAATCAGCACGAATCGGATTTTTTGAGGAACGTCTCGAGAGAGAATTGGATTTGGTTAGACAATGTGTGGTTGGTAAACAAGGATCGGTTTTTTAGCAAGGTACGGAATGTATTGTCAAATATTCAATATGATTCCACAAGATCTATTTTCGTTCAAGTAACGGATTCTAGCCAATGGAAAGGATCTTCTTCTGATCAATCCAGAGATCATTTCGATTCCGTTAGAAATGAGAATTCAGAATATCACACATTGATCGATCAAACAGAGATTCAGCAACTAAAAGAGAGATCGATTCTTTGGGATCCTTCCTTTCTTCAAACGGAACGAACAGAGATAGAATCAGATCGATTCCCGAAATGCCTTTTTGGATCTTCCTCCATGCCCTGGCTATTCACGGAACCTGAGAAGCGGATGAAGAATCATCTGCTTCCGGAAGAAATCGAAGAATTTCTTGGGAATCCTACAAGATCAATTCGTTCTTTTTTCTCTGACAGATGGTCAGAACTTCATCTGGGTTCGAATCCTACTGAGAGGTCCACTAGAGATCCTAAATTGTTGAAGAAAAAACAAGATGTTTCTTTTGTCCCTTCCAGGCGAGCGGAAAATAAAGAAATGGTTGATATATTCAAGATAATTACGTATTTACAAGATACCGTCCATCCTTCGGAACCAGATCACATCCCGGATCTGGTTCCGAAGGATGGACCGGATCTGGACAGTTCCAATAAGATTTCATTCTTGAACAAAAATCCATTCTTTGATTTCTTTCATCTATTCCATGACCGGAACAAAGGGGGATACGCGTTACGCCACGATTTTTTTGAATCAGAAGAGAGATTCCCAGAAATGGCGGATCTATTCACTCTATCAATAACCGAGCCGGATCTGGTGTTTCATAGGGGATTTGCCTTTTCTATTGATTCCTACGGGTTGGATCAAAAAAGATTCTTGAATGAGGCATTCAACTCCAGAGATGAATCGAAAAAGAAATCTTTATTGGTTCTACCTCCTCTTTTTTATGAGGAGAATGAATCTTTTTATCGAAGGATCAGAAAGAAATCGGTCCGGATCTACTGCGGGAATGAGTTGGAAGATCCCAAACTAAAAACAGCGGTATTTGCTAGCAACAACATAATGGAGGCAGTCAATCAATATAGATTGATCCGAAATCTGATTCAAATCCAATATAGCACCTATGGGTACATAAGAAATGTATCGAATTTATTCTTTTTCATGAATAGATCCGATCGCAACTTCAAATATGGAATTCAAAGGGATCAAATAGGAAATGATACTCTGAATCATATAACTATAATGAAATATACGATCAACCAACATTTCTCGAATTTGAAAAAGAG